ATAATAAAAAGTCATAGCAAACCCCGTAGCTACTTGTACTAAAAAACAAGTAAGCGTAATTCCTCCTAGACAATAAAATATGTTGACGTGAGGAGGAACATATTTACTAGTTATATCATCTGCAATTGCCTGAATCTCAAGACGTTCTTCGAACCAATCATAGATTTTATTGAGATAGGTAAACCGAGGAGACCCCCCCCGAGAACCGTATATGAAAATTTCATCTCGTACGGCTCAAACAGAAACACCCCAATACTAGTTCTAACGGATGTGTGGAATAGAAAGTTTTAAATTTCTTAATTCTATGATTCTATTTTTTCTGAAGATATGAAAGAATAAAAACCCGAAAACTATTCCTTGTGGTTATAATGCCAAAAAATCAAGTCGGCTCATTCGTCTCTATATTGATCGTTATAGGCCTCTTGAATCTTCTATTTACCTATTTTCTTTGTTGTTATTTATGTGTAATGCGGCTTTACTGCTGTTTTTTTTTATTATTGATAGGAATTCTCTTGTTAAGACCCTATGAATCGATTAAAACCTCAGATTCATACTAGAACCACGATGATTCAATAAAACCTCCTCAAACTAAGTCCCAAAATTCCCTGAGTAAGAACCGTTGGATCATCACTTATTCAATGACTAGATATAATGACTAAAAATCCAAAGAAATCTTTGTCCTTTGATCAAAATAAGCATAAACGGAAGTTTGAAAGAATAAAAATCTTTCTATTTATAACTTCTAACTCTTTGAAAAATTTTTTGGAGTCCGGCCGCGAGGTCTGACTATTAAGTATGAATCATAGTTCTAATACTTTGTAATCTATGTAATCTATTTTATATATTCCGTGCTCCAGATACTAAAATGAATATCCGACGAAGTAAAACCATCTCTATCAAGATGACAGACCCATTCTCTGTACTAGCCATAGGATCCATTATACCAAGTCACACACTCATATTCCGGAAATACAGAAAAAAAGAAATTCCACGGTCGAACTACCAAAATAGAATGGGATAAAAATCAGAAAACTAAATGCTTCACTTTGTATTGAAAAAGCTAGTTAATGGTTCTTGTGAATCTAATTCATTGAAATTCCATCCAATAAAATGGAAGAATTATAAATCTCCAAAATAATAGATAGAAATACTGCAAATAGAGCCATTGCGAGACCCATCAAAGGAGTAGTTCCCCAACCAGGAGCTACTTTACCATATTCTGAATTCAATGGTTTCAATAAACTTCCGGCATTAGTTCGTTTTGGGCGGCCAGATCTAGAACTACCCTCAACGGTTTGTGTAGCCATAATATTTTATATTCATTAAGATCTGTTGACTTTGTATACCATTCCGTTGTAAATAAATGATCTTATCATAGATCCATTGTGGTCTTAAAACTATATAATGTCTTAAAACTATATAATAATGGAAACAGCAACCCTAGTTGCCATCTTTTTATCTGGTTTACTTGTAAGTTTTACGGGGTACGCCTTATATACTGCGTTTGGGCAACCCTCTCAACAACTAAGAGATCCATTCGAGGAACACGGGGACTAGTTGAAGTAATGATCCTCCCACTATTGGGAGGATCATTACTTTCAATTGAGATAATGAAAAATTATTTCACCTTTTTACTTTTTAGTTGGAACTTTAGGCGGTTCGCGAAAAAAGATAGCGAAAAAAATGATTCCTAGAGTTGAGACTAAAAGGAATGTATAAACCAATGCTTCCATAGATTCGATCGTGGTTTACAATTATAGCTTCCATACCTGTTTATTTGGGATCGTCTCCCGGATAAAGAAAGAACAAAAGTCAAAGAAAAGGCAGCGAGTCAAATGCCAAATCAAGATTTATCCGGTACCCCAACCCTATAGTCAGTCAAATAAACTAAAAACGAAAAGTAACAAAGCAATATTGTATCAAACTACCTGTCTTCTTGTAGTTGGATCTCCAAGTTTTTGGAATGCTCCAAATTCCACTTGAGCATCTAAATCCGGATCAATACCAGCAAAAACATCTCTAAACAGGGTTCTAGCACCATGCCAAATGTGTCCGAAGAAGAAGAGCAAAGCAAACGAAGCATGCCCAAAGGTAAACCAACCCCTTGGACTGCTACGAAAAACACCATCGGATTTCAAAGTAGCACGGTCTAATTCAAAAATTTCACCCAATTGAGCACGTCTAGCATATTTTTTCACAGTAGCGGGATCGCTATAACTGACTCCGTTCAGTTCGCCGCCATAGAACTCAACAGTTACACCTACTTGTTCGACACTATATTTCGATTCTGCCCTTCTAAAAGGAACATCAGCTCTAACAATTCCGTCCCCGTCGACCAAAACAACCGGAAATGTTTCAAAAAACGTCGGCATACGACGTACAAAAAGTTCACGCCCCTCTTTATCTCTAAAGATAGGATGTCCTAACCACCCAACGGCTATTCCATCCCCGTTGTCCATGGAGCCTGCTCTGAATAATCCACCTTTTGCCGGATTATTGCCGATGTAATCATAAAAAGCTAGTTTTTCAGGAATTTTAGACCAAGCTTCGGATAAACTTTGATTTTCGGCTAAGCCAGCACCAATTCTTCGATATATTTCTTGTTGGAAGTATCCTTGATCCCATTGATAGCGCGTGGGACCAAACAATTCAATCGGGGTAGTTGCTGAACCATACCACATAGTTCCAGCAACTACAAAAGCTGCAAAAAAGACAGCGGCAATACTACTGGAAAGTACGGTTTCAATATTTCCCATACGTAATCCTTTGTATAGACGTTGAGGTGGACGAACACTAAGATGGAATAGACCTGCCAATATGCCTAAGGTCCCTGCTGCAATATGATGAGAAGCTATTCCTCCCGGAACAAAAGGATCAAAACCCTCCACACCCCACGCTGGATTTATGGCTTGTACCCTTCCGGTTAGTCCATAAGGATCGGACACCCATATTCCAGGACCATACAATCCTGTTACATGAAATGCACCAAAACCAAAGCAAGCCACCCCTGAGAGAAATAAATGAATTCCAAAGATCTTAGGCAAATCCAAAGAGGGTTTTCCTGTACGTTCATCAGTAAATATTTCTAGATCCCAATACACCCAATGCCAGATAGCTGCCAAAAAACACAAGCCAGAAAACACAATATGTGCCCCGGCCACACCTTCGTAACTCCAAATACCCGGATTCGTTACAGTCCCCCCTGTAATACTCCAACCGCCCCATGAATTCGTTATTCCTAAACGAGTCATGAAGGGTATAACGAACATACCCTGTCTCCACATTGGATCAAGAACAGGGTCAGAGGGATCAAAAACGGCTAATTCGTATAGAGCCATCGAACCGGCCCAACCAGCAACCAGAGCTGTATGCATTATATGGACAGAAATCAAACGACCGGGATCATTCAATACGACGGTATGAACACGATACCAAGGCAAACCCATGGAAATACCCCTTTATCAACGAAAAATAGACACAATGTAACTTTATTGCATTGGAGAAAACTATGCTATGGACCCCTTTTTTAGGGGATTCTCTTGGGGAAAGGATTCATATTTGTTTGATGCTTTTCGTAATAATTACTTTTAGTAATAACGAAACTCTTTTGTTCGTAGGAACAAAAAGAAGCAGATCTATTCTACACCCGATAAGTACCAATACGCAATGGTAAGGGGGTTGGTACCATTTTATATGAGTGAATGTATATATATTTGTTCATCATTCAAAGGACTTATTTGTAAGAATTTTCCTTTATTTATTTTGTCTTCTTTTTTTATGAACTTAGTCAATCTAGGGATAAAATAGGATAATAAAATAGGATATAAAATCAATAGTATTATATTAGGCCACTAAACCCACTGTTACGCTTTCACATCAAAGTGAGATATAGTACTTAATTTTCTTTTATTTAATTAATGCCTATTGGTGTTCCAAGAGTACCTTTTCGAAGTCCTGGAGAGGAAGATGCATTGTGGATTGACGTATAGTGCGACTTGTCAGATATATTGGGCATATGGTATTTCCCCGTTCTCTTCCCCGATCGAGATATCCCCTCTTTCGCCCAAGAAAGATTGATTCAATTATCAAAAATTTGGAGCGTGAAGTGCAATTAGATCCATTTTTTAGGGAGGGTATACGGATTAATATTATCAATTAGAATAATTTATGGTTGGCTTGGTTAGACCAATCAAATGAAGTATCCAGGCTCCGTTTAGAAAGAAAACCAATTGGTAATAAATATATTTAGGATTACGACTTAATATCATATTTTAGTTATTTCTATTTATTTATATATTTCTAAATAGAAATACTAAATAGAAGTGATCTCAAACTATTAATCAATCGAGTAATATGATGAATGCGTTGAATATTTGTTGGAAGACGTGAAATAAATTGAAAAAAAAAAGGGAAATCGTAGAAAAAGGACGTGGTATTGGGGCATTTGTCCTATATGTGCAAATCCAAATCGGGCGGATCTTTACTCGGAGTAGAGCATAAACCTAAAAAAATTGAAGAAGCCCAGTCAGCAACAAGAAAATTACATCGCGATTTAGATTGTATCTCGATGAAACAATACATCAATGAGAAGTTAGTCAGATAAGTTTAGTCATTTTTTTTTAGATAAACAAAACAGGCCAAAACTCATCTTTCTTGAAAAATGAAAGAAAAGTCCCTTTTTATAAGTTAAAAAACCTGTTATGAAAAAAAAAAGCTAGAATCTACACATTGATTCCTTTTTTTCATGATTTTTGTTGAACCGTATGCATCAAAAGGTGCATGTACGGTTTCTAAGGGATACTGTTTTATCCCAATCAACCGACTTTATCGAGAAAGATTACTTTTTTTAGGCCAGGGGGTTGATAGCGAGATCTCGAATCAACTTATTGGTCTTATGGTATATCTCAGCATAGAGGATGATACCAAAGATCTGTATTTGTTTATAAACTCTCCTGGCGGATGGGTAATACCCGGAGTAGCTATTTATGATACTATGCAATTTGTGCGACCAGATATACAGACAGTATGCATGGGATTAGCCGCTTCGATGGGATCTTTTATTCTTGTCGGAGGGGAAATTACCAAACGTCTAGCATTCCCTCACGCTCGGCGCCAATGAGTTTTTTATTTGATTTGAGAGAAAAAAGAAAACTATGCCTTCACACTATATGAAATATTAAGTAATAATAGCATGGCACTTCGAATTCGATATGAGAAATTTTTTTAAAACCCTTAGATTATGTATCGAAAGAGTAGTATGAGATAAAAGGTATTTTCGATTTTAGCCAATCTATCGGGAGGCCTATTTCAGCGTCACAAACTTTTTTATTTTCACACCAAGGGCTCTTAATCTTAACAATATTTATGTTATGAAAGAATATGAAAGAAAATAAATCTTTTTTTATTTTAAAATATTAAAATAAAAAAAAAAAAAGAAACTTTGGGATTGCTAAATAACAGACGAAATAAATATATAAAGCAACGGAACCATCATAGTATTTTTATAGTATTTTTGAACTACTACAAAAGGAAGGGTGGTTATTGGATCATTTACCAACCTGAGTCTAATAGACCCTATAATTTCTTTTATATTTCTTCGATGTAAGTAAGGTAAAAAAAAGTGAATTCCATTATAGAGCCGTATGCAATGCGCAAAAGATGCCTGTACGGTTGTTCAATTATATCTTTTTTTTATTATTCTTTATCTCCTCACCTTTAACTTTCATCATGCGAGATAGAAGAAACATTTTTATGTTATATCATTATATCATCAGGGTAATGATCCATCAACCTGCCAGTTCTTTTTATGAGGCACAGACGGGAGAATTTATCCTGGAAGCGGAAGAACTGCTGAAGCTACGCGAAACCATCACAAGGGTTTATGCACAAAGGACAGGCAAACCCTTATGGGTTGTATCCGAAGACATGGAAAGAGATGTTTTTATGTCAGCAACAGAAGCCCAAGCTCATGGAATTGTTGATCTTGTAGCGACTGAATAACAAAGAAAAAGAACAAGGATTTCACATGAATTCGTGATTTGGGATTTTATTTTCTTACCGGATTTAATATTCTATTTATTAATCGAATTTCTTAATATAGAAATTCAAAATATAGAAAAAAAGAATTCCTAAGCATCCGGTTAAGGTCGATCTAAACCAGCCCATTATATATATGATTCAACATGCCAACTATTAAACAACTTATTAGAAACACAAGACAGCCAATCAGAAATGTCACGAAATCCCCCGCTCTTGGAGGATGTCCTCAGCGACGAGGAACATGTACTAGGGTGTATGTGCGACTCGTTCAGACCATGGACTAGGACAAAAGAAAGAAAACAATTGATCCAGTATCACCGATCCGTACCTGTGAGTAGGATAGAATGGACGAACTCCATTGAATATTCAATATCTTAAAAAAAAAGATCTATCCTTCGATTGGGGTATCAAATGTATGGTTCCCGTTGGTGCAAATCCAATCACCTCAATTTAAAATTTAAGATGAGAAAGAATTCCCCATTGATATCAAATGGTATTCATTAAGCAGGGGAAATCTTATTTTAAAAAGTAGAAAATTTAGGCCTTATTCTTGCAAGAACGGACTAACAGGGTCAGCTACTCAGCTAATCTTCATAATTAAATACCGTTACTGTATAAGTAGATCTCGTTGTGAAAGACCTAGTACTAGATAATTATGGGTAGAGCCAAAGAGTGTGAACTGTACAAGTTAACAATAACATTGATTAAATGAGGGAAGGGCTCCGGTGTATAGAGAGGACCTCGCCGTTTAAGAAGCAACCATAGAAACGATGGAACCCACTATAATCCATTTATATTTATTACTTTTTTATTTACTATGTGTTTTACCTAGTATCAATACAATTTTGATTTTCGAGGGGAAATGCCTAGAAAAAAATCGTGGTCGGGAAGGTTAGAGTAGCAAAAGCCATTGGAATTTTTATTTTATACATTGGAAGAATCCGTTTTGTTATTAATAGACTAGGACACGGGAAGGGAATAACTGAAAGAAAGGAAATCAATTAGTTATTCATCAAAGTTTCATTTATTCAATGACCAGAATTAAACGAGGGTATATAGCTCGAAGACGTAGAACAAAAATCCGTTTATTTGCATCAACTTTTCGAGGGGCTCATTCAAGACTTACGCGGACTATTACTCAACAGAAAATAAGAGCTTTGGTTTCGGCTCATCGGGATAGGGGTAGACAAAAGAGAGATTTTCGTCGTTTGTGGATCACTCGTATAAATGCAGTAATTCGAGACAATAAAGTATACTTTAGTTATAGTAAATTAATACACAATCTGTACAAGAAACAGTTGCTTCTTAATCGTAAAATACTTGCACAAATAGCTATATTAAATAGGAGTTGTCTTTATATGATTTCCAATGAGATCATAAAATAAAGAGAGTGGAACGAATCCGTTGGAATGGTTTAAATGGAGTTCCCTGGAAAATGAACTCTGGGAAGGTAGAGTAGAAATTAGTATAATAAAATATGAAAAAGTCGTCAAAATGAAAATGAAGAAACACGTTCAATAAAAAAGATTTCTTCTTCTTCCCCAATTTTTTTTTTTTTTTTTTCGAACGACAATCAAATCTGGATTTCCTATTTTTAGAAAAAAAAAGCGTCAATCCGCATTTGAGTTTGGATTGGAATTTTTTTTTTGATTCAATTCAAGAGTCAGCCTATTTTTTTCTGGTTCTAAGACCAGTAGTTCTAGCGGTTGACTCGCTTCTTTCAAATTGTTTCTCATTATTAAGAAAAGGTAACGGAGATAAAATACGAGCTTGTTTTATAGCAATAGTAATTAATCGTTGTTGTTTTAAGGTCAATCGATTCACCCGTCTAGATAATATTTTTCCTTGTTCGCTAATAAATCGACTAATTAAACTCATGTTTCTATAATCAATTCGATCCCCCGATTGGATCGGAGGCAAACGCCTACGAAAAGATCGCTTGGATTTAAGAAAGATTCGCTTGGATTTATCCATGGTTTGTTTATTCCTTATCCTAAAGATCCTATTTCTTAATTCTCCATCACGGTTGATCCGATCGAAATAGGATTTGGTTTGTTTATATTTAAATCAATAGATATTAGATATATCTAATATGTCATTTTTCATCTTCCTTGGAACGGAAGACTGACACACGAGCGACCGGTTAGATCTATTTCTTTATCTCCCCGTGAATCGTATGTTTGTAACAACAGGGACAGAATTTTCTCAATTCCAATCGACTAGGCGTATTATGTCGATTCTTTTGAGTAATATATCTGGAAATGCCCATTGATTCCTTATTAACACGATTTCGAACACAACTGGTACATTCCAAAATCACCGTTACTCGGACATCTTTACCCTTGGCCATGAGCCTCCTTTGGTTTTTGATTCATTCAATTCTTTAATTTTCCGATCCGAAACGAGGAAGAAGAAAGGAACGAAAAAAAAAAAGAAACAGGTAACTCGAAATCTAATTATGAAAGAAAGATTTCGTTGCAATAAATCAATATAAATGAATATAGTAATAATAACAATATATTAATAATAAGTAATATAATGATTTCTAACTATATTACTAGATTTATAATTTAAAATTGCCGTACAGCATTTAATTTTCATTTAAGTATCTTGTATGATATTATTGCCCCAACCATCACATTTCACTCTATTTTTTATTAATTTCATTTAAATTTAAACCTGGCCCGAGTTACTAGTTTCACCGAGGAGGAATCCCTTTATTTGTTTTTCTAACGTATATTCTAAAAAAAAAAAGGGAAGGGATTAGTTACAGATATTTGATTGTATCTCTAATCCTCTTCCCCCCCTCCCATATCAATAACTAGAATGAAAAAAAGGGGAATATCAACGCATCCGGAAAAAAACGATTGATCTCTATCAATAAACCTGCTAAAGACCCGAACCATAGAGTACTTACTACCGGTGCCACGGAGAGATATGTTTTTAGATCTCGCATTTTAAATTCTCCTCTTTCTTTATTATTTCTAATATATAATGGTAATACATATATACCCAGATGTGTATATGTACTTAATGACCGACCGCTTGTATTTGTACGCGGAATCCCTAATTCAAGTTGAAATGTACAACTTGAAATGTGCAAAATAGATATTACTTTTCTTAATCTTAAAAGAAACAAATACGCCCTTTTATGCCAGAAATTCTCGAAAAATATTCATTTTTTTACGGGGTCTCATATTTATTTCATACTTTATTTCATACTTTATATAATAGAAATATAATAGAAATATAATAGAAGTCTTTTACTATTTTTAATATAATTATATTATTATATGATATATGAGACCAAAAAGGAGAAATGACAAGATATTTGTGTATATCAATGGAGGAAATAAAGATATGGAAAACAAAGCAGGGATTCTCTACAATGACATTGTAGACCAATTGAAAGGGATGTAGCGCAGCTTGGTAGCGCGTTTGTTTTGGGTACAAAATGTCACGGGTTCAAATCCTGTCATCCCTACCTATTACTTATCTTCTGAACAGTAACGGGGGGATCAATTGAGATCGATTAAAAGAAAATTGGACATACACAAAAAATCTTTCATTTTATATATAGTATATATGCAAGACGGATTGGGGTTATGAAATATTCATTGTGATACTAAAGCGCTCTTAGTTCAGTTCGGTAGAACGTGGGTCTCCAAAACCCGATGTCGTAGGTTCAAATCCTACAGAGCGTGATTCTGTGTTCTTGTTAGTCGCGCTAGGTCGAAAATTACCACCAAAATAATTAAACCAATCAAAATTTGACCTCCCGCGAATTAAAGGAAGTAGGAGGTCAATCAAAAAAAGGATGTTAATTAATCAAAGTTCCAACTGATCACCACGTCTGTATTGTAAATATGCAGTTACGAATAATCCAGCCAAAGTAATAGGAATTAGACCCAATACGATTCCAAATAGAAAAACTTCAATCATTTCAATTTGTTTGAGAGGG